ACTAAGGAATTCCCGGCATCTCGTAGAAAAAGAGTATAAAGAAACAAAAGGCTTTTTAGAATTTCATTTTTTATCAGAGATAATCATATAATAATTACTAAAAATAATTTGGTTCTTTTTACAAATTTGATGTCGATAAATCCGCGAGTCTAGAAATTCATTTCGGACAATTGAACCTTCTCGAACTGTTTCTTTTTAAGAACCAAAAAGATTTGTGCCAAAATAACAGATGCGAAGAAGAACAAAAGGCCTTGTACACGTAATGGATCTTGAAGTACTATTTCTGCATCTCCCTGACCAAATCCGCCCACATTAGGATTACTTGTCAACGGTTGATCCAATTTGATAGATTCGCCTTCTGAAATAAGAAGTTCTGGCCCCCGAGGGATAATATCAACCACTTGACGTCCATCCAATGTATCCGCTATGGTTATTTCGTATCCCCCCTTTTCTTTTCGTAGGATTTTGCTTACTATACCTGATGCTGTAGCATTATAAACTGTATTGTTACTCTTGCTCCCGTCAGGATAAATCTGGCCCCTTCCCCTGTTTCCGCCTACGTAAATAGGATATTTTAAGAAGTGAATGTCTTTCTTAGTAGCGGGGTCGGGGGAAAGAATAGGAAAGGTTATTTCACTATATTTCTGACCAGGAACAGGGCCTATGACAAGAATATTTTTTTGATTGGGGCGATAGCTCTGAAAAGACAGATTGCCCATCTTTTCTTTTATCTCGGGGGAAATACGATCGGGAGGGGCTAATTCAAAACCCTCTGGTAAAATAAGAACAGCCCCCACATTCAAAGCCCCTTTTTTACCATTAGCAAGAACTTGTTTCAGTTGCATATCATAAGGAATTCGAACAACGGCTTCAAATACAGTATCGGGAAGTACCGCTTGCGGAACCTCAATATCGACCGGTTTATTAGCTAAATGGCAATTGGCGCATACAATACGTCCAGTCGCTTCTCGTGGATTTTCATAACCCTGCTGTGCAAAAATGGGATATGCGTTTGAAATGGATGTACGAGTTATGATATATATCATGAGCGATACGGAAATAGATCGAGTAATCTGTTCCTTTATCCAAGAAAAAGTATTTCTAGTTTGCATGGTCCAAGCATTGATCCCAAAAATTTCTACAATAAATTGGGGTAGGTCACTAATGGAGTTTCCTATCCACGATTCTGTTATTTACTGGAATAATTTGACTGGATTAATAGAAATTAATTTCTATTTTTATAGGAATATAGTAGGAATCCGCGGGATGGCTAGAAATATAAAGCGATTTTCAACGCTTTGCTTATATACAACTGCAAAGTAAGAAACATTCTAATTGGATTAGGTAGATAATTTTTCAGTCATTCATTGAATGATAAATCACTACAAGTGACGGAGATACGCGATTTAAATAACGGAAAATCCAATATTTGAAAATTGTATCTACAATGACTGGAAAAGTGGAAACAAGGCCAGATATAATTTGATCATTATGAACAAATCCAAAATCCTTGTAGACAAAGCCAATCAGCAGTTCCCAACCATGCGGCGAATGAAATCCGATACACAAATCAGTTAATAAAAGAAGAGAAAAAGCTTTTATTGTGTCACTTAAGTTATATAGGAATTCCTGAGCCCAAGAGTTAAGAATAAAAAGTTCTTTATTACCCAAAATAGAATAACCACTTAGAATAATGAAACAGATTATATTTGTCGAGAAGTGCAAAATCGTATGAATACGACCCTCGTTGTGTATCTTGATTAATTGGATTGTTTCTTTGTGAATTCCTATACCAAGGTTTTGTAGATGTGTCTCCGAGTATTCCTTGATCATTTCCTCTAACAAGAGAAGTTCCTCTAATTCTATAAATTTTTCTAGAATACTCTTTTCTTCAATATCATTCAAAAAAGTTTCGGATTGCCTAGTATTACACCAATTAGTAACCCAAGATTCCAGACTTTTTTGAAATGAGAGAGAAATCCACCAGGGCAAAAATACTATAGATGCAAGATATAAAAGAGGAGTGAATGCTTTCTTTTTTGCCATTTTTCACTGTGAATTGTTAATGAACCCATCTCATCCGTCGACTCTATGTAATCTAATATTTCTCTCACGCATCAGTTCTATTAAAAGTCTCAATTCCAACAAGTAAAAAGGGGGGAATTTCCTTATTTAGAAATGGTTGATTATGAGATATTTCAATTTTTTCTTATTTTTTTTATTGAATTGAGTTGTGTATATTTCGATACATATAAAAGATCCCCAAAAGAGTTTTTTTATACTTGTTCCATATATGTCTGCTTTGACTCGAATGAATGTTCTGAAGAAACCTCGATTAAGTTATGTTATATATGTTATAGAATGATTCTTGCGTTTTTGCCCTTCTGCTGAGAAAGCATTTATTTCTCGGCTCATTTCTTAAAATACTTCAATTGGTACACGCAAGAAATAGGCCAATTCAGCAGCTTTTTGTTCCATTTCCCGTGGAGTAAAATTCTCATCAGTACGAGTCAATGGAATGGCTCCCTGGCCTCTGATATCCATATAAAGGACACGCCGAGCATAAATACCCTCTTTAACTTCTATTCTGATGGACTGAATATCTTTTATAAAAAATTGGAGTAAGACCCGACGATTTTTTCCAGGAAATCCCCAACGAAAGATACACACTATTCCGTCTTTTCTATCAAATCGATCATAACCACTACCTACATTCCACGAAATTGTGCACCACAAATAGGAGCTAATAAAAAGACCCGCGATCCCATAGAAAGACATCACAATTCCTTGTGGAAAAAAAACTATTTGCTGAGACGGAAATAAAGATATCAAATTTCTACCAAGATAACTCGAGGTTCCAACCAACAAGAATCCTAATGAACCTAAAAAAAGGATAACAGCCCAGCAGAAATTACTTGTTTTTCGAGCCCCCGTTATAGGTTCTATCCATATATGTTCTGATCGACAACTCATACTTTATCCAGTTGCTTTTTTTTTATTGAGAGAATACCCCAAATGAATTTGACTTTAGTCCGTTTGTTTCCGAAGTAACCCGCATCAACTAGTACTAGTTTGATGTGAACCTTTAGGAGTAATTCATTAAATTGGTTAGATCTAAACTAATAACATACCCTTCGTATGATCTCACTAAAGATAGCCACATGCATATAGATAGACCAACTTTACCGTTCAGCCATCCGCCGATTCGGGTCTATTTGAAAATCGCTAGAATATAGTATTTTCTGGAGACATAAGAGTTTTTCGGCGGAAGCCGCTTATACCAATTTGTCTAAATGGATATCTGTGTTATGATACAAGCGTAAATTTTGAAAAAAAAAAAAAGTAGATGAGAGTTTGTGCCATCGGCTCTAAACAATCTTGTTTTTTTGAACATGAAGAAATAAAGAAGCCATTGCGATTGCCGGAAATACTAGGCCTACTAAAGGGACCAAAACAGAGGGAAAGTTAAGAGTTGTCATAAAATGGGTACCTCGATTTACTATTTGTACCTGTTATTTTTATTTAGATTTTATATTTATTATTTAGAATATAAAGATATCTTATTATATATAAAGAATAAAGATATCTTATTATAATTTGATAATTCTAAATTAGAATTATTATTACTTTTTACTTTACTTAATATCTATTCTATTAAGTATAGATATAAGTATATATCTAAGTGAGTATATAATGTAGTTTTTCATTTCATCTTTCTACATGAAAGATTTGAAAGAATATGGATGAGATATTATTTTATTCATTTTTTGCTCTTGTCTTCGAATTTCATTTACTAAGCACTTAAAAATAAATTAGATTCTATTTATATTGAAGGGTTTGTTAGAATGCCATCCAGCAGGGATTCTTAGTAAAAATAAGATTATCGTAAGTCGTAAGATATAGAAAGATACAAAATTATATATTTTCTATATTTTATAGATAGATTTTAATTTAATTATATATGACGAGAAGAAGATATTTTTTATTTGCCTAATTTCACGAAAATAAGAATTTCATCTTTTATCTTGTTAATAGAGGCTTCTTCATCAATAATCAGAAATATAGAAAAAAGGGGCAGATTTTCTATTTTCTGTGACTTTTGATTCTTTGATACAATTAGATCTTATGTCAACAAAGACAACCCTATTCGTCTAATTTTGATTCAAAGGAAAGAAAGTGTGGAGTTGAAATAACTCACTCAGAACGCTTTTTAAAGGATTACGTGGTACGATTAGATCGAATAAGCCCTTCTGGAATAAATACTCAGACGCTTGTGAACCGTCGGGTACTGTTTTATTCAATGTTTGTTCAATTACTCTTTTACCCGCAAAGGCAATATAGGCATTGGGTTCGGCAATAATGATATCCCCCAACATACCAAAACTAGCTGTCACCCCACCGGTAGTAGGAGATGTAAGGATTGGTACATAGAATAACTTTTTATTTGATTGATAATCATATAAAGCAGAAGATATTTTAGCCATTTGCATCAAGCTCAAACTTCCTTCTTGCATGCGTGCCCCTCCAGAAGCACACACTATAATAAGAGGTAGAAATTCTTTAGTAGCGTATTCAATCAAACGGGTAATTTTCTCCCCCACTACGGATCCCATACTACCCCCCATAAACTGAAAATCCATAACCGCAATTGATACGGTAATACCGTTTAGTTGGCCTATGCCTGTTTGAACAGCCTCGGTTAATCCTGTTTTTCTTTGATAAGAATCGATACGCTTTTTATAAGGCTCCTCCTCCGAATGAAATTGAATGGGATCCAGAGAGACCATGTCTTCATCCATAGGCTCCCAAGTACCCGGATCGATCAAAAGTTCAATTCTATCTGAACTACTCATTTTCAAATGATATCCACATTGTTCACAAAGATTCATTTTTGATTGAAAACTTTTCTTATAATTTAATCCATAACAACTTTCGCATTGAATCCACAAATGCCTGTATTTTTGAGTTACATCCAGATCCGTAGAACTTTTTCGTATAGT